CATGTACGGTTTCTAGAGGATAGAATTTTATCCTAATCAACCGACTTTATCGAGAAAGATTACTTTTTTTAGGTCAAGATGTTGATAGCGAAATCTCGAATCAACTTATTGGTCTTATGGTATATCTCAGTATAGAGAGCGAGACAAAAGATTTGTATTTGTTTATAAACTCTCCTGGCGGATGGGTAATACCCGGAATAGCTATTTATGATACTATGCAATTTGTGCGACCAGATGTACAAACAGTATGCATGGGATTAGCTGCTTCAATGGGATCTTTTATCCTGGTCGGAGGAAAAATTACCAAACGTTTAGCATTCCCTCATGCTTGGCGCCAATGGGTTTTTATTTGAATATTTTTAAAAGAAAAAGGAAAAGTATGCCTTCGCCATATGAAATATAATATAAAAATTAAGTAATAATAGCATGGCATTTCGAATTCGATATAAGAACAGTTTTTTATTTTTTTTTAACATTAGATTATGTATCGAAAGAGTAGTATGAGATATTAAGGTAAGGGTATTTCTGATTTTATTCTATCAGGGGCCTATTTCAGCGTCACAAACTTTTCTGTTTTCGCACTTCGGGGCTCTTAACACTATTTATGTTATGAAAGAGTACAAAAAAGATTATATTATTTTCTTTTTTTTCAAATAAAAACAAAAAAGAAACTTTGGGATTGCTAAATCACTGATGAAAAAAAGCAACGGGACCACCATAGTATTTTTGTTTTTTAACTCCTCCCAAGGAAAGGGTGGTTATTGAATCATTTACTGATTTAAGCCTGATAAACTCTAAATTTTTCTTCGATGAAAGGTAAAAGCGAATTCTATTGTGGAGCCGTATGCAATGCACAAAAAATGCCTGTACGGTTGTTCAATTCTATCTTTTTTCTTATTATTCTTTATCTCTTCTCGTCATCTTATTTTTTTTATGTATTATGTTATGCAAGATAGAATAACCATTTTCTTCTTATATCATCAGGGTAATGATTCATCAACCTATTGCTGGTTTTTATGAGGCACAAATAGTAGAATTTGTCCTGGAAGCAGAAGAACTACTGAAACTGCGCGAAATCCTCACAAGGATTTATGCACAAAGAACGGGAAAACCCTTATGGATTGTATCCGAAGACATGGAAAGAGATGTTTTTATGTCAGCAACAGAAGCCCAAGCTCATGGAATTGTTGACCTTGTAGCAGTTGCCTAAGAAATAATAGGAATTTCGCGCAAATCGCGATTTGGTATTTTTTTCGTATCGGAATTTCAATTTAATATTCTGTTAATATTTAATAAATATTTTAACATTTAATATTAATAATAGAATATTAATATTCTTATTAATATAGAAAAAATGCATAATCATCCGGTTAGGATCGATCTAAACCAGCCCATTATGCATATGATTCAACATGCCAACAATTAAACAACTTATTAGAAACACAAGACAGCCAATCAGAAATGTCACTAAATCCCCCGCTCTTGGGGGATGTCCTCAGCGCCGAGGAACATGTACTAGGGTGTATGCGCGACTTGTTCAGATCGTGGGCTTGTACAAAAGAATACAAAAGAAAGGAAAAAATTTTCCACTACCTGTGATCAGTACAGATGAATAAGATAGAATGGAAGAATCCCCTTCATTATCTAAAAAAAATCTAAAAATCTATCATATTAGTCTATTGTGTATCAAATTTATGGTTTCATTGGTGCAAATTCAATCACCTCAATTTTCAATTTAAAACAAAAAGAATTCCCCATTGGTAGCAAATGATTATCCGTTAAGCGGGGGAAATCCTATTTAAATTAAATTTAAATTAAAAGGCGAAAATTATGCCCTTACTCTTGCAAGAACGGACTAACAGGGTCAACTAATTAGCTAATCCTCATAATTAAATACCGTTACTGTATAGATAGACCCAAAGACCTATTACTGGATAATTCATAGGTAGAGCCAAAGAGTGTGAACTGTACACGTTAACAATAGCATTGATTAAATAATTAAATGAAGGAGGGGGCTCCGGTGTATAGAGAAGACCTCACCGTTTAAGAAGTAACCATAGAAACGATGAAATCCGCTATTTATTTATCGATGCTATTTATTTATTCAATTTTTGTTTGATACCTAGTATCAATACAGTTTCTTATTTTGAGGCAAAATACCTCGAAAAAAAGAAAAAATCGTGGTTGGGAAGGTTATAGTAGCAAAAGCCATTGGAATTATTATTTTATACACTGGAAGAATCCGTTTTGGTATTATAGAAAAGGGGAAAAGAATAACTGAAAGAAAGGAAATCAATTAGTTATTCATCAAAATTTCGTTTATTCAATGACCAGAATTAGACGAGGATATATAGCTCGGAGGCGTAGAACAAAAATTCGTTTATTTGCATCAAGCTTTCGCGGGGCTCATTCAAGACTTACTCGAACTATTATTCAACAAAAAATAAGAGCTTTGATTTCGGCCCATCGGGATAGAGATAGGCAAAAAGGAAATTTTCGTCGTTTGTGGGTCACTCGGATAAATGCAGCAATTCGCGAGAATAAGGTATCCAAAAGTTATAGTAGATTAATAAACAATCTGTACAAGAGACAGTTGCTTCTTAATCGTAAAATACTTGCACAAATCGCTATAGTAAATAAGAATTGTCTTTATATGATTGCCAATGACATTATAAAATAAAGAGATTGGAAAGAGATTGGAAGGAATCCATGGAATGTTTTACATGGAATTTTCTGAAGAATGAATTCTGGGAAGGTAGAATAGAAATTAGTATGATAAAATATGATGATAATATGATCAAATAAAGTAGTCAAACTGACAAAAAACATTCTGAGAAAAACATTCAATAAAAAAATTTCTTCTTCCCTAATTCGTTTTTTTCTTACAACACGACAATCCAATTTTGATTTTCGCATTTTTTTTTTGAACAAAACATCAATCTATGTTTCAGTTCAAATTGGAATTTTGATTCAATTGAGGAGTAAGTCTATTTTTTTTTTTCTGGTTCTAAGATCAGTAGTTATAGTGACCAACTCGCTTTTTTCAAACTGTTTTTCATTATTAAGAAAAGGTAACGAAGATAAAATACGAGCTTGCTTTATAGCAATAGTAATTAATCGTTGTTGTTTTAAACTCAATCTATTCACCCGTCTAGATAATATTTTTCCTTGTTCACTAATAAATCGACTAATTAAACTCATGTTTCTATAATCAATTCGATCCCCCGATTGGATCGGGGGCAAACGCCTACGAAAAGATCGCTTGGACTTAAGAAAAAGTCGTTTGGATTTATCCATGGTTTGTTTATTCCTTATTTCGAAAATCCTATTTCGTTCAATTGGATCAAAAATGATTTGGAATTAAGAAATAGGATTTTGCTTGTTTATTTTCTATTTTTTCTATTTAAATAGAATTAAATAGAAAAAATTAGAATTATATATTGAAATATTTCATTAAATATTTCAATTTAAATAGAAAATTTGAATATTAACATAACATATTAACATAACATATTATATATTAATATGAATATGCCATTTATGTCATTTTTCATCTTCCTTGTATGTCCTTGTATGTAAAGGTGACACGCAAGCGATCGATTCCATCTATTTCTTTATCTCCCCGTGAATTGTATGTTTGTAACAATAAGGACAGAATTTTCTCAATTCCAATCGACTAGGCGTATTGTGTCGATTCTTTTGAGTAATATATTTTGAAATGCCTGTTGATTTCTTATTAACACTGTTTCGAACACAACCGGTACATTCTAAAATAACTCTTACCCGGACATCTTTACCCTTGGCCATGAACCTCCTTGGGATTTTTTATTCACTCAATTCTTCTATTTTCCGATCCGAAATGAAGAAGAAAGGAGCGAAAAAATAGAAGTTGCTAACTCAAAATCAAATTATGAAAGATTTCATTGCAACTAATATATTAATGTAATAATAAGTAATACAAAGATTTTAAACTATATTTAGATTAGAAGTTTAGATTACAATCACAGTACAATATTTCATTTAAGCATCTTATAATACTGTTGCACTACCCACATCTCCACTTCTAATTTAATTGAATAATTTAATTGAAGTGAATTTACTTGAAGGCGGGGCCCGAGTTCCGAGTTTTGCTGAGGTTGAATCCACTTTTTTCTTTTCTAACTTATTCTAATTAAATAAAAAAAGAAGAGGGGTTAGTAGTCACAGATATTTAATTGTATCTCGAATCTTCGTTTCTTCACCCCCCCCCTCCTGCGCGTTGATAACTAGAATGAAAAAAAGGGGAATGTCAACGCATCTGGGAAAAAACGATTGATCTCTATCAATAGACCTGCTAAAGACCCAAACCATAGAGTACTTATTACCGGTGCCACCGATAGATATGTTTTTAGATCTCGCATTTCAAATCCTCCTTCTTTTTGTTATTGTAATAAATAATATTTATTTTATTGTAATACATAATGATAATACATAGTTAATCAGATAACTACATATATAATCAGATATATAAGGCCACTTGCAGTTGTTTTGTACGCGGAATCTCTAATTCAAATTAAAATGTACAAGAATTTGATAGATAAGATTTTCCTTTTCTTAAAACTTAAAAAAGAAAATATGCCCTTTTTTCCCGAGCATTCACGAAATTTACGTAAGTTTATAATTCTATATAATTATATATAATGATATGAGATCAAAAAGAAAATGTATATCAATGGAGAAAATGAAATAAGTATGTGGAAAACAAAACCGGTATTCTTTAGAATAACATTGTAAACTAATTGAAAGGGATGTAGCGCAGCTTGGTAGCGCGTTTGTTTTGGGTACAAAATGTCACGGGTTCAAATCCTGTCATCCCTACCTATTACTTCGTCTCTGAGCAATAACGAGGGATCGATTGAGATCAATTCAAATTAGGCGTACCTAATCTATAACTATAATTTTTATCGTATTATATATGATAGTATATAGTATAGGCGTTCAAGATGTATTAGAGTTAAAAA